TTTATGGGGGGTAGTATGGGATCCGTAGTCGGAGAGAAAATCACCCGTTTGATTGAACACGCTGCCAATCAAAAATTACCTCTTATTATAGTGTGTGCTTCTGGGGGGGCGCGCATGCAGGAAGGAAGTTTGAGCTTGATGCAAATGGCTAAAATCTCGTCTGCTTTATATGATTATCAATTTAATAAAAAATTATTTTATGTATCAATCCTTACATCTCCGACAACTGGTGGAGTGACAGCTAGTTTTGGTATGTTGGGGGATATCATTATTGCCGAACCCAATGCCTACATTGCATTTGCAGGTAAAAGAGTAATTGAACAAACATTGAATAAAACAATACCCGAAGGTTCACAAGCAGCTGAATACTTATTCCAGAAGGGTTTATTCGACCTAATTGTACCACGTAATCTTTTAAAAAGCGTTCTGAGTGAGTTATTTAAGCTCCACGCCTTTTTTCCTTTGAATCAAAAGTCAAGCAAAATAAAGTAGAGCACTAAGTTCAATTATTTTTTTTTGTGTTTGTAGCAAAAAGTAGTTAGTTTATCGGAATCAAAGTAAATAAGATAATAATGGCCTTTTCTTTGGTGATCGAAGATCGAATTGTAGAAAGAATTAAAACTAAAGTTGAGTATAGCTCTTTTTTTGACCTATATTTATATTCCTGATTACGAATCGAGAAGCCGTTATCACCATCACCAAGAGTGAGTTCTTCCTTTCGTGAAATTCGGAAAATAAAACGCATTTTTTCTTGTCTTAGGTATATAATTTGAAATTTCAATATAGATAATAGAGTTTTGTATCTTTCTCTATCTCCCGAAAAACTATTTTAGCTAAAAATTCATGTTGGGTCGGATTCGAACGAATCTTTCGATAATCGGTAAAAAACTCTTTATCTATTTTTAGAAAATTAGAAGATAAGAACAAAAGACAAAGAAATGAAGAAAAAAAATAAAGTTTATTATCATACATATCTTTCTCATGTAGGAGATGACTAAGTCCATTTATTTAGTTCTACAGTTCTACATTCTTTGCACTTATTCTTATTATACGTACTCAGTTAGATTTAGATATATAGATGCTTAGATCTATACTAAGAATTTCAAATTCTTGTCTATTAATAATAAATATTATCTAATTAGAATTCAAATTCTTAATTTAATTATAATTATTACAAGATATCTTTATTTATATAATAATAATAACAGATACAAATAGTAAATCGAGGTACCCCTTCTATGACAAATTTGAACCTTCCGTCTATTTTTGTGCCGTTAGTAGGCCTAGTCTTTCCGGCAATTGCAATGGCTTCTTTATTTCTTCATGTTCAAAAAAACAAGATTGTTTAGATCCACCGGGACCCAATCTCATCCATTTTTTTTTTGAAAACGTGGACTTGTATCATAACACGGATATCTATTTATTGGAATATAGTATAACATGTGATTTCCGCCGAACATAAAGGAAAAAACTCTTATGCCCGCAGAAACATGATATATGGATATATCAATTCTAGCAATTTTCAAATAGATCAGGATCTCTGGATGGCTGAAATGTAGTCGGTGAATCTATATGTATATCGATATGTATAGTGGAATCGTATTAAATAAAGAGTATGTTATTATTTTAGATTTAACCAATTTGATGAATTACTCCTAAAGGTTGACATCAAACTAGTGCTAGTTCACCTCAAACTAGTGCTAGTTGATGAGAGTTACTTCGGAAACAAAAAAGTAAAGTCAAATTTCTCTGGGGTATTATCTTAATTCCAATAAAATGCAATCGAGTAAAGTATGACTTGGCGATCAGACGATATATGGATAGAACTTATAACGGGGTCTCGAAAAATAAGTAATTTCTGCTGGGCCTTTATCCTTTTTTTAGGTTCATTAGGCTTCTTATTAGTTGGAACTTCCAGTTATCTTGGTAGAAATTTGCTATCTTTTTTTCCGCCTCAGCAAATCATTTTTTTTCCACAAGGAATCGTGATGTCTTTCTACGGAATTGCGGGTCTCTTTATCAGCTCTTATTTGTGGTGCACAATTTCCTGGAATGTAGGTAGTGGTTATGATCGATTCGATAGAAAGGAAGGAGTAGTCTGTATTTTTCGTTGGGGATTTCCGGGAAAAAATCGTCGCATATTCCTCCGATTCCTTATAAAAGATATTCAGTCCGTTAGAATAGAAGTTAAAGAGGGTATTTATGCTCGTCGTGTTCTTTATATGGACATCCGAGGCCAGGGGTCCATTCCCTTGACCCGTACTGATGAGAATTTGACTCCACGAGAAATTGAACAAAAGGCTGCTGAATTAGCCTATTTCTTGCGTGTACCAATTGAAGTATTTTGAGAATTTGAGAATAAGAACGTTCATTCAATTAAAGAAAACGTATATGAAAGAACCATAAAACGAGACTCTTTTTATGGTCTTTATGCGCACGCAATTCAATAACAAATAAAAAATCGAAATAATAGAGTCATCTCAGATGGCAAACCATTTCG